TGATTGGTTTAATAGGTATTTTCTTTTATGGTTCATATTCCGGATTAGGTTCATCCCTGTAGTAATCGGATGAATTGAGTTGTAGACGTAAGAACCCGACGGGATTCCCTTCTTTGTTTGTCTGATTCGAGGGGAAAGGGCCCGTTGGGTTCTTAAGAATCAGAGTCTTTTTTTTCGTCTAAATGACAAAGTTGATTTAGTTTTCTACTGTTCCAAAAAACTCCATTCCATTTTTTCTGATTGATGATCCTTTTGAAAAATGAACTTCATTGATTGATTCACCTGCTCGTTGATAGTATCTATGGGTACTTTACAAGTTATAAGAAGGGAGGAATTACTCAATTTTCGGATTATCTATATTTCTGTAGATTAGATATCGTACAAATACTTTTCTATACTCTTAACTTTAATTCTAATTTAGATTTTATTTTCTTATCTCAGAAAGATTTCAATTTTTTATAAGTTCATTGAATAACTTCTATTTAATCAAATTAAATGAGATTCCCCCCTTTTTTTGTTTGTCCACTACTTTATTTTTATTGTACGTAATAAATAAAAAAGGAAGTTCTGATACATCTGAAAACCGACACCAAGACTAGGAATTTTTGACGAACAGGATCAAAAATCATTACTCTTTCGACACAAGAAGGGGAATTTTATCTACCCCTATTCTTGTGTCGAAGAATAGGAAGACAAATAATTCCTCCTAGAATCATTTGTTGCCCGCATTTATAGTTCCGCACTTACTTATGGGACTATCTATCCCAATCTTATTCTATTTTAAATAGAATAAGATTGATAATTGAAATCCGGTATATAGTATAGTAACATAGTCGTACGAATTAAATTTGGCTAAAAAAAACAAAGAAAGCGTTGGTAAAGTCAAATAAAATAGTCTTCTTCAAAAAAGATCTACCTATATATGATATGACTAGGAATGCGGTACAAGAGATTCCCCGAAGCTCGTAGAAAAATAGTATAAACAAGTAAATAAAAGGTTTTTCATAATTTCAGTTTTTTTTGATGATACATAATCGACAACAATAATTTGTTTCTTTTTACGAACTTGATGTCGATAAATCGGCGAGTCTAGAAATTCATTTCGGCCAATTGAACCTTCTCGAACTGTTTCTTTTTAAGAACCAAAAAGATTTGTGCCAAAATAACAGATGCCAAGAAGAATAAAAGACCTTGGACACGTAATGGATCTTGAAGTACTATTTCTGCATCTCCCTGACCAAATCCACCCACGTTAGGATTACTCGTTAATGGTTGATCAAATCTGATGGATTCACCTTCTGAAACAAGAAGTTCTGGTCCAGGAGGGATAATATCAACCACTTGACCTCCATCCGACGGATCTGTTATGGTTATTTCGTACCCCCCCTTTTCTTTTCGTATGATTTTACTTACTATACCCGCTCCTGTAGCATTATAAACTGTATTGTTACTCTTGCTTCCGTCGGGATAAATCTGACCCCTTCCCCTATTTCCCCCTACGTACATAGGATATTTTAAGAAGTGAACATCCTTCTTAGTAGCGGGGTCGGGGGAAAGAATAGGAAAGGTGATTTCGCTATATTTCTGACCAGGGACAGGCCCTATCACAAGAATATTTTTTTGATTAGGGCGGTAGCTCTGAAAAGACAAATTGCCTATCTTTTCTTTCATCTTGGGAGAAATACGATCGGAAGGAGCTAATTCAAACCCCTCCGGTAAAATAAGAACAGCCCCTACATTCAAACCCCCTTTCTTACCATTAGCAAGAACTTGTTTCACTTGCTTATCATAAGGAATTCGAACAACTGCTTCAAATACAGTATCAGGAAGTACCGCTTGTGGAACCTCAATATCCAGGGGCTTATTAGCTAAATGGCAATTGGCACATACAATACGCCCAGTCGCTTCTCGTGGATTTTCATAACCCTGCTGCGCAAAAATGGGATATGCACTTGAAATGGATGTTCGAGTCATGATATATATCATGAGCGATACGGAAATAGATCGAGTAATCTGTTCCTTTATCCGAGAAAAAGTATTTCTAGTTTGCATGGTCTAATCATTGATCCAAAATTTCTACAATAAATTGGGTAGGTCGCTCGTATAGTTCCCTATCCACGATTCTGCTATTTACTGGAATCATTTTACTGGAATGCTATAGGATGAAAATCCCCCGGGTAGAAAGTTTTTAATGCTTATGTAGAACTACACATTAAGAAACATTCTAATTTGATTAGATTAATATCGGTGGATCATTTATTAATCATTCATTGAATGATAAATAACTACAAGTGACGGAGATACACGATTTAAATAACGGAAAATCCAATATTTTAAAATAGTATCGAGAATAACTGGAAAAGTGGAAACAAGACCAGATATGATTTGATCATTATGAACAAATCCAAAATCCTTGTAGACAGAACCAATCATTAGTTCCCAACCGTGGGGTGAATGAAATCCGATACATAAATCCATTAATAAAAGAATCGAAAAAGCTTTTACTGTATCGCTTACGTTATATAGGAATTCCTGAGCCCAAGAGTTAAGAATAACAAGTTCTTCATTACCTAAAATAGAATAACAGCTTAGAATAGCAAAACATATTATATTTGTCGAGAAGTGCAAAATCATATGGATACGATCCTCATTGTGTATCTTGATTAATTGGATCGTTTCCTTGTGGATTCCTATAGGAAGCTTTTGTAGATGTATTTCCGAGTATTCCTTGATCAGTTCGTCCAAGAAGAGGATTTCCTCTAATTCTATGAACTTTTCTAAAAGACTTTTTTCTTGAATATCATTCAAAAAGATTTCGGATTGATCAGTATTCGACCAATTAGTAACCCAAGATTCCATACTTTTAGTAAATGATGAGAGAGAAATCCAACAGGACAAAAACACTATAGATGCAAGATACAAAAGAGGAATAAATGCTTTCTTTTTTGCCATTTTTCGTCTGTGAATTATTAATTAACCCACTTCATTCGTCGACTCTATGTGATCGAATATTTCTTTTACCCATGAGTTCTAGACAAGGTATCAAACCTATGAATCTATTTTATTTGTGATTTTGTGTGAATCTAGAACGAATACAAAAATAGACTACGACTCCGCTTCGAATTCGAATCAGGAAATAATCAAAAATTTTGTTTCCAGATCTCTCAATTCATCAAATTTCTGAAAGTGTCTCCTTTCGATGAATGACCGAAAGGAGACACTTTAAGAAATGAATATTATTGATATTTTGAGACGAAAGAATTCCTTTTCTATAAAAATATAGAATATTTTGAAAAAATTCCAACGATTACCCATATCCAAGAATAGAATAATTGAGAGAAAGATATTGTGATGATAAAAAAATGAGTGGTAAAACAAGACAGAAAAGGACCGGTTATCATTATAAAGAAAACCCTTTATTGGTTAGTATTAGTAATGGAACACAAAAGAAAGGATAAATTAAAGGGTCGATTGACAGAAATAATTTACACGATAGGATTTATCTGCATCTAAAGTATCAATTCCAACAAATATTGAAAAAAGATGAATTTATTTCTTTCGAAATCATTTGATGTATCCGATGAATTGAATCTAGTAGTTCAATTTGTTACTTGTTTGAATTGAGTTGCATGGATTTGGATACGCATAAAAAACCTCAAAGGAGGGGGTTTTGTTTTAGGGTTGTTCCATATATATCGGCTTTGGCTCGACTGAACGTTTTGACGAAACTTCAGTTAAATTATGTTATAGAAAAAACAGGAATTTTTTCTCTCCTGCTGAGAAAGCATTCATTCTTCAGCCCATTTCCTTTTCTCAAAAGACTTCAATTGGTACGCGCAAAAAATAGGCCAATTCGGCGGCTTTTTGTTCAATTTCTCGTGAAGTCAAATTCTCATCAGTACGGGTCAACGGAACAGCCCCCCGGCCTCTGATGTCCATATAAAGGATACGACGAGCATAAATACCCTCTTTAACTTCTATTCTAATGGACTGAATATCTTTTATACGGAATCGGAGGAATATGCGACGATTTTTTCCAGGAAATCCCCAACGAAAAATACACACTATTCCCTCCTTTCTATCGAATCGATCATAACCACTACCTACATTCCAGGAAATTGTGCACCACAAATAGGAACTAATAAAGAAACCAGCGATCCCGTAGAAAGACATCACGAGCCCTTGTGGAAAAAAAAAAATTTGCTGAGCCGGAACAAAAGATATCAAATTTCTACCAAGATAACTGGAAGTTCCAACCAATAAGAATCCTAATGAACCTAAAAAAACGATAAGGGCCCAGCAAAAATTACTTAGTTTTCGAGACCCCGTTATAAGTTCTATCCATATATGTTCTGATCGCCAACTCATACTTCATCCGATTTCATTTTATTGGAATTGAGAGAATACCCCAAATTATTTTGACTTTACTTTTTTTGTTTCCGAAGGAACTCTCATCAAACTAGCACTAGTTTGATGTGAACGAGTGCTAGTTGATGTGAACTAGTGCTAGTTGATGTGAACCCTTAGGAGTAATTTATCAAATTGATTAGATCTAAACTAATAACATACCCTTCCTTAAATCCCAAATATACATATTACAGCTGGATCCACCAACTTTAGGTATCCAACGATCCTGCTCTATTTTAAACTAGCTGGATTTTATTTACCCATAGATCATTTTCTGTAGGCATAATAGCTTTTTTCTTTAGAAATCACATGTCATACCATATTTCCATTTCCCGAAAGAAATAAATATCTGTGTTATGCTAGCAAGTAGAAGTTCAAAAAAAAATGGATGAGATTGGGTCCCCTCAGATCTAAACAATCTTGTTTTTTTGAACATAAAGAAATAAAGAAGCCATTGCAATTGCCGGAAATACTAGGCCTACTAAAGGCACAAAAATAGAGGGAAAAGTTAAAGTTGTCATAACAATGGAGTACCTCGATTTATTATTTGCACCTGTTATTATTTTTTTATATCATATTTTACAATAATTATAATTCAAAAGTGTAATTATTATGAATTGGTCTTTATTATTAAATTCAATTTCTTAAGAAATTGAATTTGAAAATTATTATAGAAGTAATAAATATCTATATATCTAAGTGAGTATATAGACTAAGTCCAAGGAATGTAGAACTAAATAAATGGACTTATTCATCTTTTTACACGAAAGATACCTATGATAATCAACTTTATTATATTAAATATATTTTTTTATTAATTTCTTTGTGTTTTGTTCTTGTCTTCTAATTTGAAAAGGTTTCTTACAAATTATCGAAAGATTTGCTAGAATGCGACACAACCAGGATTTTTAGTGAAAATGAGATTTTCGGGCGATGCAGAAAGATAAAAAACTATATATCTATCTTTTCTATATTTGATTATCTACGTAAGGCGAAATTCGTTTTATTTGCCTAATGTCACGAAAGGAAGAACTCACGCTTTTATCTTCTTGATAAAGACTTCTTAATTAGTAATGGGAAATCTAGGTAAAAAAAAGAGTTATCCGCAACTTTTGCTTCTTTCTACAATTAGATCTTAGGTCACCAACCAAAGAAAATTGCGTTCTTATTTACTTTAATTCCGACAAGCTAACTACTTGTTTGCTACAAATAAAATAATTGAACTTAATACGCTCTACTTGATTGAATTTGAATTGAACGGAAAAAAGTCGTGGAGCTTAAATAACTCACTCAGAACACTTTTTAAAGTATTACGCGGTACGATTAGGTCGAATAAACCTTTCTGGAATAAATATTCAGCTGCTTGTGAACCTTCAGGTACTGTTTTATTCAATGTTTGTTCAATTACTCTTTTACCCGCAAATGCAATGTAGGAATTGGGTTCGGCAATAATGATATCTCCCAACATACCAAAACTAGCTGTTACCCCACCAGTAGTAGGAGATGTAAGGATTGATACATAAAATAACTTTTTATTGGATTGATAATCATATAAGGCAGATGATATTTTAGCCATTTGCATCAAGCTCAAACTTCCTTCTTGCATGCGCGCCCCCCCCGAAGCGCACACTATAATAAGAGGTATAATTCGATTGGTAGCGTACTCAATCAAACGAGTTATTTTCTCCCCCACCACGGATCCCATACTACCCCCCATAAACTGAAAATCCATAACCCCAATTGCTACGAGAATACCATTTAGTTGACCTACACCTGTTTGAACAGCCTCAGTTAATCCTGTCTTTCTTTGATAAGAATCAATACGATCTTTATAAGGCTCCTCCTCCGAATGAAATCCAATGGGATCCAGAGAGACCATGTCTTCATCCATAGGATCCCAAGTACCGGGATCGATCGAAAGTTCGATTCTTTCTGAACTACTCATTTTCAAATGATATCCACATTGTTCACAAATATTCATTTTTGATTTCAAAAATTTCTTATAATTTAATCCATAACAATTTTCGCATTGAACCCACAAATGCCTGTATTTTTGAGTTGCATCGAGATCATTAGACGCTTCTCTTAGAGTTAAATCACTACTCTTCGCGCGGGTTCGTAGACTGGACCTCCCGCTTTCACTACTAGTTCTACGTTTATCAAAAATGCACCTAGAAATGTAACTGTCACTACTATCACTTACAATGGACGTATCAATACAGATTTGAGACTGAAGATAACTGTCAATGCAACTATTAATGTGATTATTCCAACTAGATTGAGTTACATACATGTAACGATTGGATAAGGAATCTTCACTCGTAGATCCATTATTCATACAACTAGAATTGCGATAATGATAAAAAGAATTCTCTAATTCACTCATAAAAGAATAGTCGTTGTCAATCTCAAAAATATGATTTTCAATATCAAAATAGATAGAATAAGTATCTCCATTACTATCCCTAACTAAAAAAGTATCATCAGAGAGAAAATTCCAAATGTCTTTGAAGCCGAATAAACGATCCACATTAGTGTAACTAGAATTGTCACGACCCCTGCAACTATGAATGTTTTTAGCGCTACCTTTTCTATTCGGATCTTCACTTTCACTAGTATTTTCAACAGGACCAAGATTTTCCATTGAGTTCTTTATCCCATACCTACGCTCTAACTCCTTTTTAAACACCATCGAATTCAACCACCATCTTTCCATAGAGTTTTCTTGCCCCCTATTTGTTTGCATAAAAATACAATAGATGAATAGTCATTCGAGCCACAATTCTTTAGTTTTTCCTATCAGACTAAACATAGAAATTCAATCACTGAAGTGTGAAAAAGGATTCTTTTTTGTTTTATGGGAATCCGGGGGTAAAACTTCACTATATATGAATATGATGGATTCTAAATATTAGAAATAATAATGGTAAAGAGGGGTTTTTCCTATGTCTTCGTATCGAACAAAAAAATAACTATTTTTTCTCTCCTCGAAACATTCGTAAAATCTCGTCTAATAAAAAACTAATAACAAGTAATAAATTAAGGTTCTATTCTAACACGAAACGAAGAGGACAATATATGGGGTGGGTCGAA